AGTAGGTAAGCTAGCCGGCAAAGAAAGAAGTCGGAATGAGGGCTATCCGGATGTGCCCAGGTAAGGTAAAGAGTCGGTTAATCGTAGTAGGTGAAATCTTCGTCTTGTGACTTTCCGTCTCTCCTCTACAACACTTAAATCGGCGCCTTTTCCGAGAAGTAGGCTTATGTAAGAGAGCCAGAGTCGGGCAAGTATGAGTAGGAATACAGTCAGCCAAGGGTTCGGTAAGCTGCAGAAGGGAAATCAACCTATCGACCGCTTTTAGACCGACCGGAGTAGGGAATTTACTTTACTCTTCCTTGGGCTAGCAAGCAAGCTGAGAAGCAAGAAACGAAAGGTAGACCGGGTAAGAAGATGCGGTTTCAGCCTCGGGGAATGAATGGGGGAAGTTCGCTAACTAAACCGAAAGAAGAAGCTGTGGGACTACTTTAGCAGTAAGTCCGGCAAGTAAAGAAGGAGCTCTAGTCGGTTCTTCGGAGTAGGTAATGCCACTAGGTCAGGTTAGCTAAGGGGACTGACTGGTTTCCTTAGGAGTCTGCTCTCCGACTAGCCGGCCTATTAACCTTTCTTAAGGCGGGATGGAAGGAGTAGGCTTAGAACCAGCTCTAGCAAGAGAGCAAAGGCAGGAAGGAAGGCTCCAACAGATAGTACCGGTGAGTCGGGCAAGGAGTGACTAGACAGAGTGCCGTACGCCGACAAGTAGGTAGACTAGCCAAAAAGTGTGAGAAATCGTAGGTGAAAGAAAAGAAGTAGGTTCAAACGTGTTACCGCTTCCGGAAGTTATTCTACCCCCCAAGGGCGGGTATTCACTCCAATGAGTCAAGGAAATCGTCTTCAGGCGATTCCGTAGTCCTTGCTCTAGCCACAGCTTTTGGCTTTCAATATTGATCTCCAACAGTATTCGTCTATGGTAACTCTCTTTCTAGTGGATCTTAATCTCCCTCCATGGTATCAATCACTTTGTAAACTGGCTATAGGACTTGAGGATATGCATATGGATTTGGAGGATCTTCAATTGGATATTCAACTAGCACTGGAAAACTGGCTGTATCCGCGACTGGAAGGTATGGATTTGGATCGATATATAATTGTATATATTGAATATGATCTGATAAAGCTAGGACTGCGACTGGATCATTGATTGGGTGATCGCCCCTTAGCCTGTTGTTTGGCGAAAAAGACTCCCATGAGTTGTTATAATGGGTCAAACTATCCCCTGGTAAAGGGTGGAGTCATAGCGGCGGCCATAACCTTTTCTTCATTGGTTCATGTTGTGCTTCCCGACAAACTCCTTTTTCCTATGCACAGAAAGAAATGGAATTCAAGAAATGAAAGCTTATGCTGCCTTCTTTCGTAGCTCTTTCTCGTCGCACCCTTGTTGCCCCCCCCTCGGGTGGACATAATTGGTATACTAATTTGATTTGGAGAGAGGAGATCATTGGCTCACCAATCCATGAGTCATTAGACTCCGCGGATTAATGCGAAAGAAGCGGGGAATTTATTAACTTCCACATGCCACTACCAAATGGAGGAAAGGACCCCACCTCGATAGTTGGCTTTGAAAGACCAACGCATAGTTGATCTCTTTGGCCAGGTGAGGATGAAACTCTTTCCTTACAACCCGGCGGGAATGGAATGCAATGAAGCGGAGACAACTTTTTTATAATATGCAGATGCATCTTGTTTTTATTCCTCACATCGAAGGTTCATTCCATTGCCCGCCGCCAGTCCTCGGATCGTAATGAGGAGGTTGGGATCACATGTCGAGTTGGAAAGACCGACGCGCGCAGTGGAACTAGGAATAGCAGTAGGACAGAGATTCCTTCGTCGGAAGAGCTGGCACTAACTAATAAAGAAAGGATGGTAGGGTTGGTTGGCCAGTTCCGGCTTGCTCCGCCCTATTACTCCTGCCCCAAAAGCCGTCGCTCGAACAAATCAAAGAATTTTGCAGTTCGTCGGGAAGCAGAATGCTCTGTAATTGAAGCTGAAGATAAAGAGTCAGCGAACGGAGAAAGATTTGAAACCTACCATTTGGGCTTAGTTCCCGAGTCTAGTTCCCAGGGAGAAAAGATAAATAGTTTTTGTGCTGCCTAAAGGTTCTGTTCTTGATTACTCTTAAATGGATGGCGAACGGATTTCGACGAGGGAATGGGTTGATAAAGCCTTCCCCCTCGTCTTCTACCGCTTCGGTGGCGTCCCGTTGGCAGCTCCTATGGAGATCGCTCCGAAGAACTACGCGGCGGTTGTGGCTGGTCGTCCTAAAACCGACCGACGAGTCTGCAATATATTTGATTTTGAGGAAACCAAGGTTTGAAACCCGGCGGCAAAATATCGATATTGCTTGGTGGGACGTTTCCTCCGAGGCCACCCTCTTCTACTTGTCGTTCGGGAGTTCGCTCGCAAGAACTGGCGTATCAAGGGAGATCTTTCGATCACTCTGTTAGACCCAAGGCACGTCTTCATCAAGCTCTCGAACAAAGAAAATATGCACCAAAAAACAAAGAGAAGTTTTTGATTGAGGGATTGATGTTTAGGGTTTTCTGCTGGAGCCATGATTTCCGTCTCTGCAATGGTGATCCAATGCATGCGCCTATTTGGGTATCGCGACCCCATCTGCCTATTGTCTTCTGCTTTTAGTTTTGCCTTTTTTCTATCGTCTCTACTTTCGGAATTGGCCTGACCCTTGATGGTCCTACGAAGCTTGTCTCATGTCCCAACGTAGCTAGGGTTTGTGTAGAAGTCGGTCTTCTCAAGGAAAACTTCCAAAATCGTGTTTGGATTGGATCTACGGTGTATGAATCACCGGCAAGAAATCGTTTCTTTTTGAATACCTAAGTTCTGCACGCATTGCAGACGACAAGGTCATGCCCGTTACGAATGCAAAGTGGCAAATAAGGTACCTGATGTCAACCCGTCACCGATAATGGCCTATGTTCCAAGAACCAATGCTACCAATATGGTCAGCACCTACCACTGAAACAATGCCTGCTGCTGACATGCAAACCATTGAAGATGGTCCTCGGGGCGAAGAGCTTGAACCAGATAACAATCCCCAAGCTCCTGTTCTTCAACAACCGGAGTATTTAGCTATTGGAAAATCGCCTTCGGTTAACGCAGCCCCTAATACCGGCGGAAGCTCTGCCTCGCGGGGACAGCAGGAAGAGGAGCTAGTTGGCAGAAATTTTTTTGATAATCAAGACCCCCTACGGATCATGCACTGGATTCATTCGGCCCGGAATCCAATGAACCGATGGTTAACCCTCTTTTTTTAGTGGTTGCCATACAGAGACAAGTTCGCGCTTTCTCCTTAGAAGGAAGGTCCTCAAAGCCGCTTCATTCCAATAATCATGATGAAGAATCGAATAGCTCCTCTCAGGACCCACAATCATCTATCTTTGAGAAAGATTTGAAACCGGAGCCTCCGAACAAGGCAAACAAATGGCAGCACCTGGGTAAGAGCGCGACTACTAGGGCACAATCCAAACTTGGGGCTAAGCCCCACCCCACTCTATTTCTTAAATTTCCACAATTGCAATTGTTTGGAATGCAAGGGGCGCCAGCAATGGCCCCACGCGTAGACGTCTCGACGATCTTGCTCGGACCGGGCTTTAGTCTTTGGTTATCATCCTGAAACCAATGGTTAGAAGGGCCAACTATGTATCAAAATGGAAGCGGAGATTGCGTATGGATGGATGAATGTCAATGTGCCATTTTCTCGGGATTTTAGGCTGCAAGTCCATTTTTGCCTATAGACGGACATTGAAATCGATACAGTTTCATTTTCCCCGTATTTTTGGTTGTCAACGGGAAAGATTGGCTGAATTCCCCTTCTCGCACCGGTAATTCACCCCAGAGTGCCTAGGCTTAGAGCTCGTACTCATACTCTCACATCGGATACGAAAGCACCGGAGTCAATAGCAGCCTCTTCTGCGGCGCTTATTCCCACAGCAGACTCAATAGCAGCGGTTACGGATTCAATTGCTAAGATTGCTAAGAGGGAAGTCGAGTCTTATATACGATAGTGAAGTTCCTTGCGAGAGGTAAGGTAAGTTCTTAGGAATCAAGTTCATCACAGGAAAGACCAGATCAACCAGTATACGGCCTTTGAAAAGCAAGCGCAACTAGTCTTGGCGAGAGGGATGAACCTGATTTACCTGCCCATTTTACAAGAATAAGTCATTTGAAGTGAAGTACACAGGGATAAGGACTGAAAGCAGGACAGGAAGCATCCGAGATGCAAAAAGAAAAAGGAACCTTTCTATAAGCCATTTGAAGTAAACAGGGATAAGGACAAAGAGGCTAATAATCAGATAGCATGTCAGAAGAGAGCAACTACGAGCGATGAAGCGAGACTGAATCCTTACTTCTCTAGCGTTGAACGAGTTCCGGGCTAAGGACGAAGCTCGTACTTTAGGTGGAAGCTTGTGGAGAAGTTGAGCTTGGACCCTAGGAGTTTGAACACTTCTGTCCAGAACCTCCCAGTGAACCTAGGGTCCCTATCACTGATGATGGTCCGGGGTATGCCCTAGTACTTTACATCATCTTTTACAAATCATCTTGCAGCTTCTTCTGCAGTACTGTTAGTAGGGGCTGGGGTGAAGATGGCATAGAACTCATGTCTAGTACAACCTTTACTAGGTGGTCCATCCTCCCCCACCTTAGGCAAGCTTGCAATGAAATCCATGGATACACTTGCCCGGTCTCTCTGGTATAGGCAAGGGCTCCAACCCGCTGGTTTAGCTCGCTCCACAAGGTCCTGCTGACAAAGACGACAAGTTCTCACATACCCTTAAACCTCTTCCTCCATCATCTTTGGCCAGTAGTAACCTCGTGCTATAAGGGCCAGTGTCCTCCGTGGGTGACCAGCCGCATGGCACTCCCTTAAGATCTCCTTCCTTAAGTCTCCAACCTTGGGCACGTAGAGGCAATTCCCTCTGGTGATCAAGAGCCCATCCTTGATCCAAAACCTCCTAGTAGCTCCCGACTTGGCCTGTTGCACTAGCCTAGCCACCTGGAAGGGGTCTTTCTCTAAACCTTCCCCTCTCAGGCAAGGTCCCTTGTATTCTGCAAATGGCTGCTAGCTCTTCCCCCTTCAAAGCAACAAGTTCAGCTTTCCTGCTGAGGGCATCTGCTACTTGGTTAGTTCTTCCTGGCTTATACTTTGACTCCAACACAAAGTAAAACTCAGCCAGGAAATCCTGCCTGCCCGTTTTGGAGAAAGCTTCTTCTGTGTAGCAAAGTCGCTTGTGGCCACCAGTCTTGACCACAAATCTAGACCGAACGCAAGTAGTGCCTCCATGTCCGTAGGCAATGCACCACTGCTGTCATCTCTTTCTCTTGGACCGCGCCTTTCTGTCTCGTTGAGCTTCCGGCTCTCATATGCTACTGGGTGTCCCTCCTGGACCAATACTCTTCCAATGGCATAGTCTGATGCTTCAGTGTGCACTTAGAAAGGCACAGTTTAGTCTGGCAACCTCAATACAGGTTCCTCCGTCACGGCCCTCTTCAAGTCCTCAAAGGCTCGCTGGCACTTGTCCGTCCAATGCCAAGGCTTTCTTCAAAAGATCTGTGAGTGGAGCTGCCTTCCTAGAGTATCCAGTGATGAACCGACGGTATTAGTTCACAAGGCCAAGAAATGATCGTAGCTCGGTCACGGGGACTCCCCACTCTTCTATTGCCTTCACCTTCTGCTTGTCCATCCTAATCTGGCCATCCCCTATCCCAATGCCCTAGGAACATGACTTCTCGCATGGGCGAACATCTCATGCTACTACTTATTGTTGAAATAAGGTAACGGAGTGGCTCCCGCTAAGGAACTAACCGAAGGGGCCCGGCTGACCGAAGGGAGGGCCTGCTAAGGTATTCGAAGATCCAGCTAAGGAAGCTGATCGAAGATGGCGCTACATATGTACGACTATATATAGCCTGTACCGAATCGAAGGGGCGTGAGGTAACTGACTGTCAAGTGGTTCCTTTTCTCGTACAGCCAGCCCGTACCAAAGGTGGCTATCCGTAGTAAGCTAAGCGTAAGTGGCTATCCTTAGCGGACAGCCCGTACCGAAGGTGGCACTACTAAGAAGGATAGTATAGCCCACTACCTTTTCTTAGAAAAGCTACCGCTACTAGTCTATAGACCGGAGGCTACCGTCATTCTATAGAATGAATGGAATTAGAGTTATCGATTCTACTATTCTTTAGGATACCAGTCGCCTTTAGATACTAGATAGGCGGCAGTTCGCCCTTGGTACATTATCGGGTAAACCCCAATAGTTCAATGGAACCTTCGGGCACTACCTTTTCTTAGAGTTGGGGGTGAATACCGAAACTGCTCAGAAGTTTGCTACCGAATATTCGGCGGAGCCGGCGTATGAGGCTGTCGGAAATCTCCTGTCTTGGTTAGATCCAAGGGCGAACATCCAACAACTTTTGACTAAGGAACTAATAGATAGACCAAGCCTTCATTTGAACCATGGAATTAGTCTCAACGAGTTCTGACCGTCTAAAGGCTTTCCTTCGTTTCAAACAGAATTATCTTCCCCTAACTTAACCCATAAAGGTTTATGAGAGGGAGGAGTATACGCTGATTGACTCGCGATCGCGATCTATCGTTCGATCGATCTCCTTCCTCCTATTATTCTTGTTATTATTCTTTTTGCAGTCTTTCCTTCGTTCGCCCTAATGACTAAAGGCAAGCGTTTCCATAGTCGACTTAGGCAAATACCATCGCTAGAAAGACTGAAGGATTGAGTGATTACCTAAGGCACTCTGACTGACTCCCTACTCCCTTTCGACGAAAATAGTAGGAGAAGAACGGTCGATCATCATCATCATAATCATCATCAGATGAATATCAAAAGGAATTCACACTAGAAGTAACCCTCCCTTCCTTAGTTCACTAACTCTGAATCGCGTTTAATCTAATCGAATTTCATCGAATTCCCACCATTCCATTCCTTGTCAATTTTATTTAACTCGACTCGATTCTATTCTCATTTTTTTGATTCAAATTGATTGAATGACCTCCGGATCGCATCAATCCCTTTCTGCGAAAGATTGATCGATAGATTGTTTGGTCGACTCAGAACCAACCCGGATCGATTGATCGATCAACGGAAAGACTGATGGAATAGAATAGGCCACAAAGAATGGAACAGGATTGATCGAAAGAGGGTCGGAAAGGCAACCTTTGCCTAAAGGGATCAATTCTCACTCGATAGAATACAGGATGTTCATTGTGGACTCCGACTGACTCGGGAAGCCCACTTATGGATGGACAGCAGGTGGTAATCCTTAGCAAAAAGGTAACTTAACTACTCGCGTTCGATTGAATTATTAGTAGTAGTACGAGCGATGGATTGCTCGAATGAAGGATCGACTGATAGATTTTGCATTGAACCACGAACCCCTCGCGATCGGGATCTCTGGATTCAGTAGGCGACTTGGAAAACCTGTGGAGGGAATTACCGACGGTTTCATGGATTTTTCGATTGACTGAAGTTT